GGAGCAGAAAATGCAATTGCATTATAAGGTCGCAATTGAACAGATCGAGCAAGTTCAAATTGACGTAACATGAAACCTATTAGTCCGAAAGCCCCATGGAGAGCAACAAAAGTCCACAGACCGCCTAATTGACACCAACGAGTAAAATCTCCTTGTGCTTCAGGTCCCCATAGGAGCAACAAAGAATGTGCTAAACTATTAGCAGGGGTAGAAACTGCAGCGGTTAAGAAATTGCAGCCTTCCAAATAGGAACTGGCCAATCCGTGGGTATACCATGAAGTTACAAAGGTTGTACCTGTGAACCAACCGCCTAAAGCGAAATAAGCACAAGGAAAGAGCAATAGACCAGACCAACCTACAAAAACGAAACGGTCCCTCCTTAACCAGTCATCCATAATATCAAATAAGTCGTTTTCTTCTTTGGTAAATCTACCAAGGGCTATAGTCATATCGATCCTCCTATTCAACTACTTCAACCATTTCCGAACACCTCATATCATTCTCAGAGCATACGACGGTTCGATCATTTTTGAATGATTCCTCGTCCACCGCTCCTTCCAATGGGTTTCGAAGATACAAATCCTTCCTTTCTATTGGGCCAGAAACCAACCTAGGTAAATCCATGAGTTCGATTCGATTATTCCTTCCTATTTATTATTCCTTCTTATTCTTAATAACCATCTAAACCTTGAATTGTTTTATGACTCATCAATCAGATCCATTTTTTTAAATAACTGTTAGGAAACAAGTGATCCTTTCTCTCGTTCTCCGTTGCATTGGAGGAACAAAAATATCTGATGCTCTGGTGCATCAATATGGAAATATTTGGTACATGAAACCATGATCTGATATCTATATCTAAATCCTATATAGATAAAAACGGATCTTTTTCTGGAATCAAAGAAAGGTATTGAAAAATAGATTGCTCTTGTGACTTGGAATAAACGTATCTCTGTGGAGGAAAGGAAGAGCAATTTATTCCTATGGAGCATCCAGGAACAAGAAGATTCAATCGGAAATATCGACAAATTCTTGCGTGGCGTGGTCCAAGGAAAGAAAAAGTTCGCTTCTACAATTTCATCTCTATCGAATTTGAATATCAGAATAGCTGATATAATCATGATTCAATGGCTCAGGTCCACTTACTTTTCTTTTGATTTTATTGATTTCTCATTTTTCCGATGGATTTGATTAGAACAATAGAGAAATAGGAATACTTTGGTTTGGCGATTCACAGTTGGGATTGGGTATCTAGAATCCCAGGACCAAAAATATCAATAATATGAGTAGGAGTATAGCCTGTAGTGACATAACATAGTAGTCCTCCTACTAAGTGCGATTACTTATCATATCATAATAAACAACTGTTTCACTTTATACCTATAACTCATTAGAATGATAACTCATTATGGGTTACTTTTATTACAAATATCAACAATATCTCTATTCTCCGATGAAAAATGAAAACTAAGACAGGAGCTTCATAGAAAAAGCCCTTTATCGGATTTGAACCGATGACTTACGCCTTACCATGGCGTTACTCTACCGCTGAGTTAAAAGGGCCCATTTTCTTCAAAAAATGAATTAACCACTGGCTACTATAGAGTCTACTACATGTATCTATGTATGTACTATATGTACATGTATATATCGGGGTTCATTCGGAAACAAGAAATTTGATTTACCTAGGAAGTTTGAGTTATTTATATTTGAGAAAAATCAATGCAATGAATTGTTTCAGGGCCGCTCCTAATTGCTTTGCTTTTATTGACCCATCCGGACGAGATTCGCTTGGTTGATTGATACATGTATCAATCCGATATAGATCCAAGATATTTCATCGAATTATGGAATGAAGGGATTCGACTCATACCCTAAACTGAATTATTAGAGAATAAAAAAAAGAATCTTTTCGACTATTTGTCGATCCTTTTCCAGATTTACGAGTTCTACACCATCCTTATGGAATGGGGTTTGCCCTTCGGACAAATCACTCCCTGAAGGATCCTATCCTCTGTTATAGATAGGATGGTTCATGAATCAACAACCCAAAAATTCTATTCTATGGAATCTTGTAAGCAAGAAAGATTCTTCGGATCTAGTCATACCATTATATTGACAATTTCAAAAAACTGCTCATACTATGAGCATATATAGTATGATGGTGATCGGGCAGGTATGCCCCTATCGTCTAGTGGTTCAGGACATCTCTCTTTCAAGGAGGCAGCGGGGATTCGACTTCCCCTGGGGGTAAGACGAAAGGGAGTTGATCATGGATTATCAATAAGCCTAGAATTGATTCTTCCTGGGTCGATGCCCGAGCGGTTAATGGGGACGGACTGTAAATTCGTTGGCGATATGTCTACGCTGGTTCAAATCCAGCTCGGCCCAATAATTCGCCGATCCATGAGGATGATATAACCAGTTTGTCCTCTATAAATGTCTGATATATAGAAATGGGGAGTCTGCCCTTTTTTTCTGCTATATCCTATTTATTTGTTCCCACACGTTTCTGATCTGATCTTTTTAACGACATTAATAGTCTGTAAATAAAATAAAAATATTAAGTATAAGGAAAAGAATAAAGAAAAAAAAAAAGAGTCTTTTTTTTTTTTTTTTTTCATTGAAAGGTTGATTATTAATCGATTTGGCAATAAAATAACCACAGGGTTACTAGTAATCCGTGTCACTCTCACTAGAGTCCATATCTATGTAGATATCAGTATATCACTCGTATTTCTGTTACAAGAAAGACGTCGATTTTCAATGAAAGGGCTCGAATGAAATTATAAGAATATGTATGCTGTACGTCTCATTTCCCCGGGATTGTAGTTCAATCGGTCAGAGCACCGCCCTGTCAAGGCGGAAGCTGCGGGTTCGAGCCCCGTCAGTCCCGACCTAGAATCCGATGAATCCATCAATTCATCTCTCCATTTTCTGTGAAGGGGGGGGACAAGGAGCAGGATTTAATCCCCGGGGGGATCCTCATTTCTTTCGTGTTTTTTGTTTCGCTTTTCTCATCGGACAAAACAAATACGGGACTTTCAATTACTTCAACTAGTACCGATTGATGGGGGAGAGACGTATGTAGATTGATCAGTGGTATCACCCTATTCAGGATTTCAAGAGAGACCCGTAGGGTCTGTCTTTTTCGATTGCTCCTGATTCATGAAATAGAGTACCCATATGTTTCCCGGGAGCACATACACAATTTGTATTCGTTTATTGTACGATACACAATTAACTTAATATAGTATAGTTACTAGTCTATAGATAGTTACTAGTTACCTCGACAGAGGCAGAGTACTTTTCAGATTAAACCTACTCCCCCCTTTTTCTTCATATTTTAACGGCCCTATCAAAGAAAAAACAAAATCAATAAATAAATAAATTTGTCAGAATATTATATTAGATCTTTTATACCGGACTAAAAAACTTCGTTTAGAACTTAACTCATTCTTTTTTCCATTTCATCCCTACTGTTTTGATTTGTGACCAATGGAATGCCGGTCAGATGATACTTCATCAGATGGTTGTATAAGGAAGACGGCAGGTTATAAAAAAGAAAGAGTGGAAATGAAAAATTCAATGGGATTCTTGATTGGGCCAGGAATCCAATTTTGGATTCGGTATGGATAAAAGATCTTCCTATGTTATACTATTCAATTCTCGACGATGAATCGATTTGATAGATCAGATATTGTTATTCATGATATTGATACGATTCAGTATCATCAGGATACAACCCATCCTATTGAATTTATGGGAGAAAGACTTATCATCTCTATGGGATTAGATCCCGAGTTATTGCGAAGCAAAAAAAACGATGAGATTATGGAAGTCAATATTCTCGCATTTATTGCTACTGCGCTGTTCATTCTAGTTCCTACTGCTTTTTTACTTATCATCTACGTAAAAACAGTCAGTCAAAGTGATTAATTTGAATGAAACTTGACTTATTAGTTCTTATCAACGATTGAAGAAATGAAAGAAAGGGATTCAAATTCCAAGTCTTAAATGAAATGGTCGGGTTGGAGTCCTCAGTATATGAGATAGTATGGTAGAAAGGTTCATATAGTTCTTTCTACCACACTATCTATTATTGTAGAAAGATATGGGCTTGATATAGATCAATCCACAATATGTACCTACATATATATGTACATGTAAATAGCACTCCAATTCTATTTCTTTGCTACATCAATTTGTATTGATCCCGATCAATCTGAAATAATCGAACGTCGACTTTTCTAATTCCTGGGTTTCTGATTATTTTCAATATGGATCCATTGAAAGAATCAATGGAGGAAGAATGGGCATATATTATAGAAAAGAAAAGAAAACCAAGCCATTTTTTTTTTAGCATTACAAAGAAGTAATTGATTGATCCGTTAACAGATGATCCAAAGAGTTCTATAATAACTTCTTCGAATTTTGAAAAGGATGTAGTAGATCCCACCGATTTTTCATGCTTGAACCATGACATGAGGCGAGTCGATAAAGCATAAATAAGATTCCTATGAGTATAAAACAAAACGGTAAGTACGCATACCCAACGAAAGCAAGATCTTATTATGCGTAGTACCTCTTTGGACAACGACTATGTCTATGTCGCCTCAGTAGGTAGAAAGTACATATCTACGTAATAGAAGAACGTCTCCCTCTTTGAACAGCAAAGAGAAAAGGGAAACAAATAAAAAAAGAATAGGGGTTAGCTACTCCTCATTGTAATATGCATAATTCTAGTAAGAGCCGGCTCGTCGAAATAGAATATTTAGAAAGAATCGGTTGGAAAAAATTTCCCATCATGTGTATCCCTTTGAGTTTCGAAATACGAATATGGGAACCAAGTCGTTAAAATATTTGTTTGATCGAAAGGTTCTTATTCATATTGGATTCCAGTAGAATTTATGAAGTGGATATTTTTTGATTTAAAAACGCTTTGCAGAACGATCTATTAAACAATTGATACAATTCGATTACTCAACTCAATTAGTAGTATCCCTAGAGTCCACTTCTTCCCCATACTACGAGTGAAAGGGAAAATGTAAAGACTACCATTAAAGCAGCCCAAGCGAGACTTACTATATCCATGTGAATCGTGTCCTCTATCTCTATGAATATGAAGGAATTATTCCAATATTGATCACTAATAATAGTGGAATCAATGGTGCAGAGTCAAAATGGGATTTTGACCTAACGCTATTGATGAACCAATCCAATGAATACATTCATAACAAGTCCCTATATGATTTCTGGTGGAATCGGAAAACACTAAGTACAAGCAAGATACACGGTTGCCCCCTTGGAAGTCTCAAGGGAATGTTACTAATGGAACGTGTAGGAATAGTAAGACCTATTGTTGCCTTTCATAAACAAAAAGCAGAAAAAAAAAATGTACCATCAAGATAGATAACTATCTATCACATATCCCTATCTCCCGTCTAAGCCTTATTGTCTCTACTTCTGTGAAACAATTGGAGACACCCTATTACATTCTTGGCGGGGTTATCCAAAAGAAAGAATTTTTTTCCACTTTTATAAAAGCCAATCTACAATATGAATTGAAAATGAATTGAAAACCTGAGCATTCAGAGACTCTGGTGAGTTTGTATGGATACAAAGTATTTTTAGTTCTTTCCACAACTCCTAATTGGATTCCCCATCAGTCTACCCAATCTAATTCAAGACTCAGTCAGTAAACGCTAGTGGGGTAAGGTAATTAGGAAGTATTTATAGTCCTTCCTATAATCTCCTCTTGGATCCTAAGAGCAAGGATTTACAGTCCCTTAGGAACCTTCCTTTGGATACACGGATTTACAGTCCTTGGCTTTCGTAGTTCTGAATCTCACAATTGAATTTGATCTGACTATGGATTTGATTCGATTGATAAATGAAATCAATGGCCTGAACGCATCAGTAATCAGTAATTAAGTGAGTATTTCTTCATTCATATTGGTAATTCTCATATTGGTATAATACCGGTTTGGGCCACACCCGGATTTTTGAAGAAATAATGGAAAGTCTTTTATAGAACCCCCTCCCCGGATTCTTAAAATTGGGTATCGACAGTCTCGACCCCTTCCCTCTGCTTCTGCCGGGCAATAATTTTGTGAGTTCTATTAGTAGGGTAAGAGATTCCGAGTCTTTTGCAGGCGACACCCGGATTTGAACTGGGGAGAAAGGATTTGCAGTCCCCCGCCTTACCACTCGGCCATGCCGCCAAAACGATACAAAATAGATATAGATGGAAATATTCTGGAGAATTACTGAACCATTTCTTTTTTTTTTTGATTGGATCCTGTTGTTCTCTTAGATTGATTGTATAGTATTTCAAAATACACAACACCTAAAACTTCCCCTTTTTCTTTTGAAAAACAAAAATGGATTTCCAGTCACAGAATCCAAAATTCAGGGCAAATTGGAAGCATTAACTATTAACTGTGAATTCATAAATGGCTCTTGGATTTGGATCTCCAATTTTGTTTCCTTAATGACATAAGGAGATCAAATTGATATACGACTAATCAGTCTCAATTCTATTAATCTTTTTCAATTTCAATTATAACAATAATTATGTGTATATGTAAACCCCAGAACAGAAATTCTTACACAGATACCTAGTCAGGTATCTTATCTACATATCCCTATTAGAAAATCGTCGTGCTTGCATTTTTCATTGAATATATTGAATATAAAATCGAAATTTGGATATAGCACGACCTATGTTGCCTCAAGGGAACTTCGATAAAAGATGGGATATACGGATAGCTAGATAGTTATATCTGCATGTACTTAATAAACACGACTTCTCTTATACACTTCAATCGTATTCTATTAATTCTACTAACAAATGGGTAGAAATATCTCTCCTTTCTGCGAATCATTTTTTGAACAACGGAATCGATGAAATAAATTAAGTGCTAAAATCAAAGTCAACTCTATATGTTCCTGATTATTCTGTCTTTATCTCATTCATAGAGAACAGATTCAATCCCGAATCCATTTATGGTACCCAATCCGATCGTAATATCATAATAATAGGTAGAAATTGGATCCATTTTGATATTCTATACAAAACTCCATAAGTCTGTCTAAGTGGCAGAATTTTTTTCCAGGAATGTTTTATCAATTCATTTCCATTTGTATCTGTCGCAAATTTGAATTTGAGTCAAATTTTTTTATTCCTCCGTTCATACGTATTTAATACATATATATGGGGTTGGATAAAATTTCATGTTGTTTTCAAAAGAATATACATTCCATCGTTGCTAGATCAATCTATATGGTTCAATGAAGAGTGAGCCAATAATTGGATTTTTTCGATAAACGGAAAACTTAAGATGTTCCGGGATGGAAATGAGGGAATGTATATAATACCAGGGTTTAGTCAGATACAATTTGACGGATTTTGTAGGTTCATTGACCAAGGCTTGACGGAAGAACTTCATAAGTTTCCAAAAATGGAAGATACAGATCAAGAAATTGAATTTCAATTAT